ATGTTGACATGAGGAGGAACGTATTTACTAGTTATATCATCTGCAATCGCCTGAATCTCGAGACGCTCTTCGAACCAATCGTAGACTTTATTGAGATAGGTAAACCAAGGGGACTCCCCCTCTGAGAACCGTATATGAGAATTTCATCTCGTACAGCTCAAACAAAAAAACCAAAAAACAGGTTAAAAGAGGTATGGAATAGAAAATTGGAAACTTCTTAATCTTTTGATTCCATTTTCGCTAAAAATACGAAAGAGTAAAAGTAAGAAAGCTCTTTTTTTTTTGTTATAATTAGAATGTCAAAAAATCAAGTAGGCTCACTTGTCTTTCTGTTGATCGTTCCAGGCCTCTTGAATCTTCTATTTCCCTATTTTTTTCTTTCATCTGTTATTTTAATTTGTATGGAATGTAGCTTTACTTTTGTTTTCTTTATTATTGATAGGAATTTTCTTGTTAAGACCCTAGGAATCAATTGAAACCTTAAATTAATACTAGAACCACGATGATTCAATAAAACCTTCAAGCTAAGTCAAGGATTCCCTGAGTAAGAACCATTGGATCATCATTTATTCAACGAGTAGAATCGATATAATGACTAAAACTAGAAAGAAAAGTTTGTTCTTTGAGCAAAATCAAAGCAGAAACGGGAATTTGAAAGAAGAAAACTCTTTCAATTGAAAACTTTTTTCTTTTGAAAAATTTGAGGAATCCGGCCACGAGGTCTGAATATTAAGTATGAATCATAGTTCAAATACTTCGTGATATATTTCATATATTCCGTGCTCCAGATACTAGAATGAATATCCGACGGGGTAAAACCATCTCTATCAAGACGACAGACCCACTTTCTGTACTCTCAATAGGATCAATTATAACAAGTCACACACTCATATTCCGGAAATACAGAAACACAAAAATTTCGCGGTCGAACTACCAAAAAAGAATAAGCTAAAATAAAAAGCCGAGGCCTAAATGCATCGTTTTTTGTATTTTTATTTAAAAGCTAGGGTTCTTATAAATCTAATTAAATCTAATTCAGTGAAATTCCGTCCAGTAAAACGGAAGAATTATAAATCTCCAAAATAATAGATAGGAATACCGCAAATAGAGCCATTGCGACACCCATCAAAGGAGTAGTTCCCCATCCAGGAGCTACTTTACCATATTCCGAATTCAATGGTTTCAATAAAGCCCCTACAGACGTCCGTCTTGGACCAGATCTAGAACTACCCTCAACAGTTTGTGCAGCCATAAATCCTATTTTGTATTCATTGAGATCTGTTGACTTTGTATACCATTCCGTTGTAAATAAACAATCTTATCATAGATCCATTGTGGTCTTGAAATTATATAATAATGGAAACAGCAACCCTAGTCGCCATCTCTATATCTGGATTACTTGTAAGTTTTACTGGGTACGCCTTATATACTGCTTTTGGGCAACCCTCTCAACAACTAAGAGACCCGTTCGAAGAGCACGGGGACTAGTTGAAGTAATGAGCCTCCAAATGTTGGGAGGCTCATTACTTCAATTCAGATAATGAAAAATCATTTCATTTTTTAGTTGGAACTTTAGGCGGTTCGCGAAAAAAGATAGCGAAAAAAATGATCCCTAGAGTCGAGACTAAGAGGAATGTATAAACCAATGCTTCCATAAATGTGATCGCGGTTTACAATTATAGCTTCCATACCTGTTTATTGGGGATCATCTCCCCGATTAAAGAAAAAAAAAATCAAAGAAAAGGCGAAAGGGCGGAGATTTAAATCCAGACTTTTTCAGTATCCTATGTAAAATCACAAAGAGAAAATAGAAGTGAGAAGCGAAAAATAACAGAGCAATGCTGCATCAGACTACTTGTCTTCTTGTAGTTGGATCTCCAAGTTTTTGGAATGCTCCAAATTCCACTTGAGCATCCAAATCTGGGTCAATACCAGCAAAAACATCTCTGAATAAGGTTCTAGCACCATGCCAAATGTGCCCGAAGAAGAAGAGCAGAGCAAAGGAAGCATGTCCAAAAGTAAACCAACCTCTTGGACTGCTACGAAAAACACCATCGGATTTCAAAGTAGCACGATCTAATTCAAAAATTTCACCCAATTGGGCACGTCTAGCATATTTTTTCACAGTCGCAGGATCACTATAACTCACTCCGTTCAGTTCGCCACCATAGAACTCAACGGTTACGCCTACTTGTTCGACACTATACTTCGATTCTGCCCTTCTAAAGGGAACATCGGCTCTAACAATTCCATCTCCGTCTACCAAAACAACTGGAAATGTTTCAAAAAAAGTAGGCATGCGACGTACAAAAAGTTCACGCCCTTCTTTATCTCTAAAGACAGGATGTCCTAACCACCCGACAGCTATTCCATCTCCGTTATCCATTGAACCCGCTCTGAATAATCCCCCTTTCGCTGGATTATTTCCGATGTAATCATAAAAAGTTAATTTTTCAGGAATTTTAGACCAAGCCTCTGATAAACTTTGATTTTCGGCTAGTCCAGCGCTAACTCTTCGATATATTTCTTGCTGAAAGTATCCCTGATCCCATTGATAACGGGTGGGACCAAATAATTCGATAGGAGTAGTTGCTGAACCATACCACATAGTTCCAGCAACAACAAAAGCTGCAAAAAAGACAGCAGCGATACTGCTGGAAAGAACGGTTTCAATATTGCCCATACGTAATCCTTTATATAGACGTTGGGGCGGGCGGACACTAAGATGGAATAAGCCTGCTAATATGCCCAATGTCCCTGCTGCAATATGATGAGAGGCTATTCCTCCTGGAACAAAGGGATCAAAACCTTCCACACCCCACGCGGGATTTACAGATTGTACCTTTCCAGTTAGTCCATATGGGTCGGACACCCATATTCCAGGACCATACAATCCTGTTACATGAAATGCGCCAAAGCCAAAGCAAGCCACTCCTGAGAGAAATAAATGAATTCCAAAGATCTTAGGCAAATCCAAAGAAGGTTTTCCTGTGCGTTCATCACCAAATATTTCTAGATCCCAATACACCCAATGCCAGATAGCTGCCAAGAAGCACAAGCCAGAGAACACAATATGCGCCCCGGCTACACCTTCGTAACTCCAAACCCCCGGATTCGTTATCGTCCCTCCTGTAATACTCCAACCGCCCCATGAATTGGTTATTCCTAAACGAGTCATGAAGGGTATAACGAACATACCTTGTCTCCACATTGGATCGAGAACAGGGTCGGAGGGATCAAAAACTGCTAATTCATATAGAGCCATTGAACCGGCCCAACCAGCAACCAGAGCTGTATGCATTATATGAACAGAAAGCAAACGACCGGGATCATTCAATACGACAGTATGAACACGATACCAAGGCAAACCCATGGTAATACCCCTTTATCAACAAAAAATAGACACTATGTAACTTTATTGCATTGAAAAAACTATGCTATGGACCCCACTTTTTTTTTTTTTTTCAGTGGATTATCTCGGAAAAAGGGTTACTATTTGTTCTATTCTTTTAGTAAAAATGGAACAATTTGGTTCATAGGAAAAAAGAGAAGCAGATCTATTCTATACTCGATAAGTACCAATACGCAATGGGGGTTTATTCCCTTTTCGAAGAGCGCATGCATCCATATTTAGTCATCATTCAAAGTACCTATTCGTAAAAATTTTCTTTGTTTTCCTTTATTTTATGAACTTATTCTATCTATGTAGAAAATATGACGATAAAGCTAATATTATTAAAATAATAAAACCATTATTACGTTTCCACATCAAAGTGAAATAGAGTACTTAATTCTTTTTTCTTTCAGTTTATGCCTATTGGTGTTCCAAAAGTGCCTTTTCGAACTCCCGGAGAGCGAAATCCAACTTGGATTGACATATAGTGCGCCCTGTCAGATATATTGGGTCATATGGGATTTCCCCATTCTCTCCCCCGATCGAGATATCCTCTCTTTCGCCCCCAAAAAAAGCGATTGAATCATCAAAAATTTGTAACGTGAAGTGCAATGAAATGGAATTAGATCCGTTTTGTGAAGAGGTATCCAGATTAATATTAGCAATTCAAATAATTTATGGTCGACTTGGCTGGACCAATAAAATTAAGTATCCAGGCTCCGTTTAGAAAAACCCAATTGGTAATATATCTATTATTAGGACTTATAGATATCATAAACAATCCTATTTAGAAAGAAATTATTAAATAGCACTGATCCCAAACAGTTAATCAATCGAATAATAAATATAATGGATACGTCGAATATTTGGCGGAAGACATAAAAGAAATGAATTGCAAAATTGAGAAAAAATGAAAAAAAAAAACAAAGACGTGGTATTGGGGTCATTTGTCCTATATGTGCAAATCAAAATCGGGCAGATCCTTACTCGGAGTAGAGCAGAAACCTAAAAAAATGGAAGAAGCCCATTCAGGAACAAGAAAATGGCATCGTGATTTTTGGATTGGATCTCGATGAAAAAATACATCAATGAAAAGTTAGTGCGATAAAACTGTTTTTTATATTCTAATATTATATATTATAGGAAAACCGGCCAAACGCATCGTTCTTCAAAAATGAAAGAGAAGCCCCTTCCTTCATTAGAAGGAGTCCGCTATAAAAAAAGAAAGAGGGCTGGAAGCTACACATTGATTTTTTTTTCGCAAGTTTTAGTTTTGTTGAACCGTATGCATCAAAAGGTGCCCGTACGGCTCCTAAGGGATACAATTTTATCCGAATCAACCGACTTTATCGAGAAAGATTAATTTTTTTAGGCCAAGCGATTGATAGCAATGTTTCGAATCAACTTATTGGTCTTTTTGTATATCTCAGTTCGGAGAGTGATACCAAGGATCTGTATTTGCTTATAAACTCTCCCGGCGGATGGGTAATACCTGGAATAGCCATTTATGATACTATGCAATTTGTGCGACCAGATATACAGACAATATGCATGGGATTGGCCGCCTCAATGGGGTCTTTTATCCTGGTCGGAGGAGCAATTACCAAACGTCTAGCATTCCCTCACGCTTGGCGCCAATGGGTTTTTTATTTAAGAGAAAAAAGAAGACTATGCCTTCGCCATATGGATTATTAATATTAAGTAATATTAGCATGGCACTTCGAATTTGATATGCAAATTTTTTATTGTTTTTCAAAATATTAGATTATGTATCGAAAGAGTAGTATGAGATAAAGGAAGGGTATTTCCTATTTTATCTTACCTATCGTAGGTCGATTTCAGCGTCACAAACTTTTTTCACACCGGCAGGTTATTAACAACATTTATGTTATGAAAGAGTACGAAAATAAAAAAAAAAGGAACTTTGGGATTGCTGAATCACAGACAAAATAAATATATTAAAGCAACGGGGCCATCATAGTATTTTTGAACTCCTCCGAAAAAAAAAAAGAAGGGTGGTAATTGGATCATTTACCGATCTGGGTATAATGGATCCCACATTTTCTCTTTCTTCGATGAAAGGTAAAAAAATTCCATTGTGGAGCCGTATGCAATGTGAAAAAAATGCCCGTACGGTTTTCTATCTTTTTCTTATTTTATTCTTTATCTCTTCGCCTTGCCTCCTCGTGCGAGATACAGGAACCTTTGATTGTGTTATATTATATGATCAGGGTAATGATCCATCAACCTGCTGCCGGTTTTTATGAGGCACAAACGTCCGAACTTATCCTGGAAGCGGAAGAACTACTGAAACTGCGCGAAATCCTTACAAGGGTTTATGTACAAAGAACAGGCAAGCCCTTATGGGCTGTATCCGAAGACATGGAAAGGGATACTTTTATGTCAGCAACAGAAGCCCAAGCTCATGGAATTGTTGATTTTGTAGCGGTTGGATAAAAAATAGCAGTGATTTCGTGCAAATATATGATTTAAGATTTTATCTTCTTACTTCTTAATTACTTAATTAAAGGTTTAATATTCTATTAATATATTGAAATCGAATAAACTCATAATCATCCGGTTAGGATCAATCTAAACCAGCCCATAATGTATAATTCAGCATGCCAACTATTAAACAACTTATTAGAAACCCAAGACAGCCAATCAGAAACGTCACGAAATCCCCCGCTCTTGGGGGATGCCCTCAGCGTCGAGGAACATGTACGAGGGTGTATGTGCGACTCGTTTAAATCGTGGGCTGAGACAAAACAAAAGAAAAAACAATTTTTCCAGTATCCATGATCAGTACCGGTGAATCGGATAGAATGGAAGAACTTCATTCACTATCTAAAAAAGATGGATCTATCATATCTTTCTATTGTGTATGAAATTTATGGTTTCAATTGGTGCAAATTAAATCACCTGAATTTTCAATTTAAGATGAGAAAGAATTCCCCATTGGTAACAAATAGTTACCCATTAAGCGGGGGAAATCCTATTTAAAAAAGTAGAAATATTATGTTTAGAAGAACGGACTCACAAGGTCAGCTACCCACCCAATCTTCATAATTAAATACCGTTACTGTATAAGGTATATCTCATTATGAAAGACAAATTACTGGAAAATTCATGGGTAGAGCCAAAGAGTGGTAACTGTACAAGTTACCAATAAAATGAAGGAAAGGGCTCCGGTGTATAGAGAAGACCTCACCGTTTAAGAAGTAACCATAGAGACGATGGAACCCACAATTTCTTTAGCTATTTCTATTTTTATTTTTCCAATGCCTAGAAAAAAGGAAAAAAGCGTGGTAGGGAAGGTTATAGTAGCAAAAGCCATTGGAATTTTTATTTTATAAATTGGAAGAATCCGTTTTGTTATTAATAGACTAGGAAGGGGGAAAAGAATAACTGAAAGAAAGGAAATCAATTAGTTATTCATTAAAGTTTCATTTACTCAATGACCAGAATTAGACGAGGATATATAGCTCGGAGACGTAGAACAAAAATGCGTTTATTTGCATCAAGTTTTCGCGGAGCTCATTCAAGACTTACTCGAACAATTATTCAACAGAAAATAAGAGCTTTGGTTTCGGCGCATCGTGATAGAGATAGGAAAAAAAGGGATTTTCGTCGTTTGTGGATCACTCGAATAAATGCAGTAATTCGCGGGGCGGGGGCATCCTATATTTATAGTAGATTAATACACAATCTGTATAAGGGGCAGTTGCTTCTTAATCGTAAAATCCTTGCACAAATAGCTATATCAAATAGGAATTGTCTTTATATGATTTCCAACGAGATCATAAAATAAGGGGATTGGGAGGAATCCGCCAAACTCTTTGAAATGGAATTCTCTTTTGAAATGGAATTCTCTGGAGAATGAACTCCGGGAAGGTAGAGTAGAAATTAGTATGATAAAATCTGATAATATGATAAAGTCGTCAAAATGAGCGAACACGCCCGATAAAAAAAATTATTCCTCTTAAAATTATTCCTCTTACCCGATTCTTTTTTTTCTTACGACACGAATGATTCTCGGATTTTTTGAACAAAACGTCCATCTGTTTTTGAGTTCGGATTAGAATTTTGATTCAATTGAAAAGTAAGCCTATTTTTTTCTGTTCCTAAAACCAGGAGTTCTGGTGGTTGACTCCCTTCTTTCAAATTGTTTCTCATTATTAAGAAAAGGTAACGAAGATAAAATACGAGCTTGTTTTATAGCAATAGTAATTAATCGTTGTTCTTTTAAGGTTAATCTATTCACCCGTCTAGATAATATTTTTCCTTGTTCACTAATAAATCGACTAATTAAACTCATGTTTCTATAATCAATTCGATCCCCCGATTGGATCGGGGGCAAACGCCTACGAAAAGATCGCTTGGATTTAAGAAAGAGCCGCTTGGATTTATCCATAATTTGTTTATTCCTTATCCCTAAAATACTATTTCGATCAAATCAAAAAAAATTATAGAAGAAATTCATAGGATTGGGTTTGTCTATATTTATTTAGTTGTTTTTATTTCAATATATGAAATAATAGAAATATATATCGAAATTTTTTTCATGTTCCTTGAAAGGGTGACACCCAAGCACTCGGTTCGATCTATATCTATTTCTTTATCTCCCCATGAATTGTATGTTTGAAACAATACGGACAGAATTTTCTCAACTCCAATCGACTAGGTGTATTGTGTCGATTCTTTTGAGTAATATATCTGGAAATACCCGTTGATTCCTTATTAAGACCGTTTCGAACACAACCGGTACATTCCAAAATAACCCTTACTCGAACGTCTTTACCCTTGGCCATGAACCTCCTTTGGTTTTTGATTCACCCAACGTTTCTATTTCCCGATCCGACGCAAATAAGAAGAAAGGAAAGGGGACGAAAAAATAGAAGTGGCTAACAACTCAAAATCAAATTATGAAATAAAGATTTTGTTGCAATTAATATAGTAAATAATAAGTAATACAACAATTTCGAAAGCGATTTCTAATCGCAGTACAGTATTTCATTTAAGTATCTTGTATTGCATGATACTCTTATTCTAGTCACATTTCCCTTTTGTTTTCTTTTAACTCTATTATTAATTTTATTCTTAATTTAATTGGAGCCTTAACCCGAATTTAACTGAGGTTGAATCCACTTTTTTCTTTCTCTTTACCCCCGTATTCAATCTATCTAATTCGAAAAAAAAAAAGACGGGAAAGAGAGATTAGTCACAAATATTTGACTCTATCTCTAATCTTCTTCACCCCTTTCCATATCAATAACTAGAATGAAAAAAAAGGAAATGTCAACGCATCTGGGAAGAAACGATTGATTTCTATCAATAAACCTGCTAAAGACCCGAACCAGAGAGTACTTAGTACCGGTGCCACGGAAAGATATGTTTTAAAATCTCGCATTGAGAATCCTCCTTCTTTTTTTTATATTCCATATTGTAATACATTATGGTAAGAGATGTATATATATTTAAAGACCACTTGTATTTTTGTATTTGTGTGTGGAATCCTCAATTCAACTTGACATGCGCAATGATTCGGTAGAGAATATTTTCTTTTTCTTAAAGCAAAAAAACAGGTCCCTTTGCGCCTGAGAATTCCCGAGAAAAATATTAATTTATTATTATATGTTATATGATATGAGACCAAGAGGAAGAAATAGCAAGATACATTTTGCATAGAAAGGAAGGAAATGGAAATAAAATAAGGATGTGGAAAACAAGACCGGGATTTTCTACAATGATACTGTAGACCAGTTAAAAGGGATGTAGCGCAGCTTGGTAGCGCGTTTGTTTTGGGTACAAAATGTCACGGGTTCAAATCCTGTCATCCCTACCTATTATTGCTCCTCGAAGCAGTAACCTGAGATACATTTTAGAGCGATTCAATTTGGACATACATAATACATAATTTTCAATTTTATGATAGTATACATATGCAAGAAGTATTTATTGGGGTTGAAATTTTTTTTGGGGTTCTATACTATATAAAAAAAAGAATCCCCTTCTTTACAGTCTTTTCCGTTGTGGTAAGAAAGCGCTCTTAGTTCAGTTCGGTAGAACGTGGGTCTCCAAAACCCAATGTCGTAGGTTCAAATCCTACAGAGCGTGATTCTGCTCTTGTCTTGTTAGATCGAAAATTCCACTGAACTGAAATATGAAATACAGCAATCTGAATTTGACCTTTGACCCCCCCAAAAAAATGAAATTAAAGAAAGGAGGAGGTCAGTTAAAAAAAGAGATGTGAATTAATATTAATCAAAGGTCCAACTGATCACCACGCCTGTATTGTAAATATGCGGTTACGAATAATCCAGCCAAAGTAATAGGAATTAGACCTAAGACAATTCCAAATAGAAAAACTTCAATCATTTCAATTTAATTTATTTGAAAAGGGAAAAGGGGAGGTAATATCTATCCCGAAATATTACTATTAATTCGTATTGCTTAGGAATCTCAATTCCCAATAATTGGGAATTAACACGGTAAGGAACTACCAAATATATGGAATACCACAGAAGGATTTCTTTTTATGAATTATTCAATTATTCATTCAATTAATTTCAAATAAGTCCTATCTTACTCAGACCAATAAATAGA